TTGGTTGATCACAATTCGGTATATTCCATTTACTATAGAGGTTCCAAAAGAATTCATTATAGGGATGTTTCCAATAAAAACGGTTTGTTCTTGCATATTTCTACCGGTTTTCCAAATTAAGACCGCGGGTACATATAATTCAGAAGAATATGTGAGTGATTCATACACAGCATCTCTTTCTTTTATCAAGGGCTCTACCAATTGATATGTTTCCACAAATAATTGAAATTCAATTTCTTGATCTCTATCTTCAATTTTTTGAAACTTATGAAATTCTTCCGTCAAGCCCTGATTAATGAACCTACAAAATCCCTCAAATTGTATCTGACTAAATCCAGGTATTGTGGACATTCCCTCATTTCCATTCTGGAGCATCTTAATCTGAAGTTTCCTCTTTATTGAAAAAATCCCATTATTGGCTTGGCTCACTATTCATCGAACCATACCGATTGATCTAGCAATGATGGAATGGATATTCTGTTTACTGAATCACATAAAATTTTAGTCAACTACATCCATATATCATACGTATGAACGGAAGCAAGACAGAGAAATGGAGGGCATTTTCGATGCAAGTTCGAATTTGAGCTTGAGCCAGGTACAAATAGAAAGAAATGGAAATTGATAAAGCATTCCTGGGAAAAATTCTGTCACTTAGGCTGATGGAGTCTTTTATCGGATATCAAAATTGATCCAATTTCTACCAAATTCTTTTATTATGATATTCCGATCAGGGTACAAAAAAATAAGAAATCAATGAATTCAGGATTCAATCTGCTCTCTATGAATGAGATAAAAACAGAAGAATCAGGAACAGCATAGAGTTTCCCCTTTTTTTAGCACACGCAATTGAATGTTCAAAAAGAAATTCGCAAATCTTTTTTTGGTAGTAGAATTTCTAAAATACAATGGAATTGCGTACGTATATAGTCATAGGAGTAATCTTTAGGAAGTACGTGCCGATATAGCTATCTAGCTATCCGTATATCACATCTTTTATCATAATTGAACTTGGTGCAACATAGGTTAGGTCACACTCTATCATAATGTCTATTCTCTATTCATTCATATTCAATGAAATATTCAAGCACGATGATCCTATATAGGGATATGTGCATAAGAAATAGACCTGGGCTCGGTATCCACGTATAAGAATTTCTGTTCTGGGGTTTCACTGTTCTGGGGTTTACATATACACATATATTTTCTTATAATGGATAATGTAATTGATAATGATTAGTCGTAAATCAATTGGATTTTGCATCCATTAAGGGAATACAAATGGAGATACAAATTTAAGAGATGTTCGCTAATTCAAAGTAAGAAAAGTAAGTAAGAGTAAAGAGTAATAAGTGAATAGTTAATGAAGTAAATAGTGAATTATTCTAATTTGCCCTGCATTTTAAAGTCTCTGACTGGGGCCGGGAATCTTTTCACTTTTCTATAGATTCGATAGATCTATAGAAAAGTGAAAAGAGAAGGTAAGTTTTTAAGCGACGCATGTTTTGAGATACAATCAATCGAAGAAAAGAATAGAAATAGAAATATAAGATAGAAGAATATATATATAATATAATTAATCCATTTTGGATGGAATTTGGCGGCATGGCCAAGTGGTAAGGCGGGGGACTGCAAATCCTTTATCCCCAGTTCGAATCTGGGTGTCGCCTGATCAACAAAAAAAGACTATAAAGACTCCCTAATTATTTTACACTAGACTTTTCTTAATATTGAGGTAGTGTCTACTAACTCTGTCTGCGATGAAATTAGATTGGATAGGCTGATGGGAAATTCATTTCATAATTGTGGAAAGAACTGAAGATACTTTGTATCCAGACTCACTAGAGGCTCTGAGTGCTGCTCATAAATTTAATCAGAATGGTTGAATGGCTATTCTTTTTCTTCTTTTCTTATATCTCCTTTTTTCTTCTTTTTTTTTCTTATATCTTATATTTCATTATCTTCTATTTCTATTTTTATTTTCTTTCTCTTTTTATATTTGATTTCTTATTATTCTATTTTCTTTCTTTTTTTCTTTACAATTCTTTCTATTTCAATAGAATTCTATTGAAATAGAAAGAATATAGGAACTTTTTATGAGTGGATTCATGAAATTGTTTCATAAATAGCCGTAAGTAAGAATCCTATTTTGACTCTGCACCATTGATTCCACTATGATTATGAATCAATAATGGAATAATTCCTTCATTTCATAGAGATAGGGGACATCATTCACATGGATATAGTAAGTCTCGCTTGGGCTGCTTTAATGGTAGTGTTTACATTTTCTCTTTCACTTGTAGTATGGGGAAGGAGTGGGCTTTAGAGCTAGGAATATTACTAATTTAGTACTTTACTGAAGAATCTACTTGTATCAATTGTGATCGTTTTGCGAAAGCTAAAAAAAAAAAAAAAACTTGACTTGCTTTAGTTTATCTATATCTATAGATTCTTATATATATTAGTAGTATTAGATTAGTATTAGATTTCTATTTTCTAT